CCGCTACTTCCTCTCGAAGCATAGTCATATTGTTTGATCAGATCATTGAATCATTTATTTCTCTTGAAATCCGTTCAATTCTTATTTTTATACACGCCTTTTTTTAGGAGGCCTACATCCATTATGTGGCATAGGGGTTACGTCTCTGACAAAACTTAATAGTATACCACTTCTACGAATGGCGCGTAATGCTGCATCTCTTCCAAGACCAGGACCTTTTATCATGACTTCTGCTCGTTGCATACCCTGATCTACTACTGTACGAATCGCATTTGCGGCTGCGGTTTGAGCAGCAAATGGCGTTCCTCTTCTTGTACCCCTGAAGCCACAAGTACCGGCTGAGGACCAAGAAACCACCCGACCCCGTATATCTGTGACCGTTACAATGGTATTGTTGAAACTTGCTTGAACATGAATAACTCCTTTTGGTATTCGACGTCCATTCTTACGTGAACCAATGCGTCCATTCCTACGTGAGCTAATTCTTGGTATGGTTTTTGTCATATTTTATCATCTCATAAATATTAGTCAGAGATATGATATACGGATATATCCATTTCATGCCAAAATGGATCCTTTATTTATTTGTGTATTTGGTCCTTTGGAGAGTCCCTTTATAAGAAAGATTATCCCTGTCTCTGTTTATGCCTCGGGTTGGAACAAATTACTATAATTCGTCCCCGTCTACGGATCAGTCGACATTTTTCACAAATTTTACGAACGGAGGCCCTTATTTTCATATTTGTTACTCCTTACCTTAATTCCGAATCTACTCCTTGGAAGAAAATAGGTATCTTTAAATTTGGAACATCCAATTGTATCCGCACGAGAGGAATGTTGAAAAAGAAAGCCACTTAATTTAATTAAAATTTAATCGTTCGAATCTTTGTTGCGGAGTCTATAAATTATGCGTCCCTTGGTTGAATCATAACGACTTACTTCAATTTTTACTCTATCGTCCGGCAGTATTCGTATAAAACTATGGCGGATCCTTCCTGAAACATAACCTAAAATCAGATCTTCATTATCTAAACGAACCCGAAACATACCATTGGGAAGTGATTCAGTAATTAAACCTTCATGAATCCATTTTTGTTCTTTCATTCCGGGTAACCCCCTTGAATTATCAACTAATGGAAGAGGAGTGATATTAGACAACCCGTCCTTCCTCTTTTTTTCACAAAACAAATAAATAGGAAGTTACGGATGCAATTTTGATACCCGAAAGATTACCATATATAACACAAAATTTCTCCCCCAATTCCTTCTAGTCGAGCCTCTCGGTCTGTCATTATACCTCGAGAAGTAGAAAGAATTACAATACCCATTCCTCCCAAAATCCTAGGAATTCGTTGATGGTTGGAATAGATTCGTAGGCCGGGTCGGCTGATACGTTTTAAAACAGTTCTATAAGGTCCTTTTCTATTCCTTCTATGTCGCAGAGTTAAAACCAAGAAATATTTATTGCTTACGTGGTGTTTTCTCACATTTTCGATAAAGCCTTCGCGCAAAAGTATTTTAACAATGTTTTCAGTGATATTTGTAGATGCTATTCGAACCGTTCCTTTTTTATCCATGTCAGCATTTCGTATAGAAGTTATTATTTCGGCAATAGTGTCCCTACCCATGATGAACTATAATTATTTGTGCCTCCGAGTTTTTATATAATCAACATGCTCTGCTTTTTTTATGAATTATTCATTTTTATTAATTATTTTAAAGGTATATGCGTGAGAAACAATCTACTAATTAATTTAATTGAATTCTGATACCCCATTATTTCAGACACCCTACTATATTTAGTTCAGATACTCTACTATAATAAGAATATAATTCTATTATGTTTTCCTCGAGTAGTATTTATAATACCTCAGGGGCTAATGAGACTATTTTAGCAAAATTTAATTGCCTCAATTCCCGAGCGATCGCACCAAAAACTCGAGTTCCTTTTGGATTTCCTTCTTGATCAATTACAACTGCCGCGTTGTCATCATATTGTATTATCATACCATTGGCACGTTTGAGTTCTTTACGTGTACGTACAATTACAGCTCTGATCACTTCTGATCTTTGTAGAGGCATATTGGGAACTGCTTCTTTGATTACAGCAACAATAACGTCACCAATATGAGCATATCGACGATTACTAGCTCCTATGATTCGAATACACATTAATTCTCTGGCTCCGCTGTTGTCCGCTACATTTAAATAGGTCTGAGGTTGAATCATATCATTTTTTTTTCTTTTTTTTTCAATGTAAAGGTTGAAGAAAAAAAAAGAAGAAATATTGGTTGTCCATAAATAAATAAACTGGGGTTTTTTGATCACAAAGGCCCTCTTTCCTTTCGTTCCACACCCCTATCCCGCAATAATGAATTGGGTTCGTATAGGCATTTTTGACGCAGCTATCGAAATAGCTTCTCTGGCTACAATTTCAGATACTCCACCCATTTCATAAAGTATTCGACCCGGTTTAACGACGGATACCCAATATTCAGGA